AAGCCCTAGGGCCCCTATCCATTTATTCATTCGACCCAACTTTATTTTGTTCTATTGCAAGAATTCGAACAATATTTTGTACCGATCCGATAATATAATAATGAAATATCCTCAGAACTCTCCATTGATACGACATGCTATTTTTTCCATTTATTCCCTTTCAGGATCAGTCGTGGTCTTCCAAACTTTACCAATGGTATGGACGAATTCCTCACTTCATCCAAATGTGTAAAAGATTCTAGCCGCACTTAAAAGCCGAGTACTCTACCGTTGAGTTAGCAACCCGAAGAAAATAGAGATTAAACAAAACTTCAACTAACTAAAGGGTCTATAGATCTATAGATACAATAAAAATCAATTAAATTTAATTTAAACAAAGAGAAAAGAGATTATACGAACTAATCAAACCGTTGAGCTAACAAATATACAAAAAAACAGATTTTCTGATGGATTCGAAACATAAAAATGAATTGCTTAGATAAAAATACAAGAAATTCTCAGATAAAAGAAAAAAATATACAGAATTAAAAAATTTGATAGAACACCTCTTGTGTTATCTACCTTTTTTCACTTTTTTTGAACCAAAAACTTCTGGTATCAAATATCAAAGAAAGCATCATTTGAATTAAAAAACGTATGGGACAGAACTAAATAGACCCGATTCACTTATCACGATGAATTATATTTGTTCGATACACTGTTGTCAATATAAATGTTGAGAAAAAATACAGTAGATAGGGGAAATTACATTGAAATATTTTTTTTTGAATTCTTCCTTTTTTTATTCTTCCATTTATCCTTTTTCTATCTATGTAAATTAAATATGTAGTGTCAATCCAAGACAATTTTGAATATTATTGCATTCTTAAATTAAAATTCAAAGAATTCAAAAAAAAAATATATCGGATTTTTTAGTCCATAACGTATTCCATTAATCTAAAATTTAAGTGGAATAAGCAAAGTCGATTCCTTAAAGTGGATTTGTTGGTTAATCGAGTTAGAATGAAAACCACACATTTGAAGGAAATATCCGAAGTTAATAGTTAATAATAAAATCAATAAGCTAAAGTTTTGGCGTTCTAGCCCATCGGATTCAACGGAAACAATGATAAATAAATACGAATACAGCAGAAAAAGAGGGGGGATCAAAAAACACGTATAGAAAAATTATACAAAGTTATATACAAGTTGCTACCCCCCCTCGGTATTTCTTTAATTGAATTTCATTTGATTAGACGAAAGTTCCTTAAAAAGTTCCGCTTTCTTTAAAAGATTCTGAACAGTTCCTGTGGGTTGAGCACCTTTTTCAAGGAAATATAGAATAAGAGGAACATTTAAATAAGTTTGATTCTTCATTGGATCATAAAAGCCCACTTTTCTAAGATCTTTTCCTTCTCTTCGGGATCGAACATCAATTGCAACGATTCGATAAATGGCTCATTGGGGTAGATGTAGATGAACAATACCCCCCCCAGAACCGTATAGGAAGTTTTCTCCTCGTACGGCTCAAGAAAAAATGATTTGATTTGAAATTTTGTTTATGTATGCAATTCTAATAAATTAGATGGCAAACGGGCCTATAAAATCAATTAGACTATGATTTCAGTCTTTTTTTCTTCCTGAAAAGGAAAAAGAAACCATTTGTATTCATAACTCAAGTTGGATAATTCTTCAAATATTTCAAAGGAAAAATTTTGAGTCAATTTCATTTATTGAGTAGTCTTTTCTCCCTTTTGTTTGTCTCATTTAAAATTATATTTAGATTCTTTAGTCTGATCCAGCTAGTGAAACTACCGAGACAATTAAAATGGTCTTTCCTTGTTCTTAGATCCTTTAATCCTTATTTTAAATCATTGGGTTTAGACATTACTTCGGTCCTTCGTAATCCTTTCAAAATGGCAGCAACATGCCCCTTTTTTTTTTATTTCTTTCTAGCAAAGAATCCTATGGACAGTTGATTCCCGCGCGATAGGGTTTTAATCGAAAAAGTTTGATCAATTACAACAAGTTTTGTGGAAACTTGCTCGAATTGTATCCTTTCTATTTCTATATATATAGAAGATCTATTTACGAAGTTGTTCTAATTGATGGACATTACATTAACCCTAGATCCTTGTCCCCTAGAAAAATCAAATGAATTAATCCTTTCTACTCGAGCTCTATCGTAGACTATTTACAACCCAACAAAAAACGAAGGGTTCAAGTATAACAGAACAAACAATATCGAGCCAAGAGCACCCTCATTCCTAGACAAATTGAAAATGGTGGATTAAAAATCCACAACGGATCGTGTCCTTCAAGTCGCACGTTGCTTTCTACCACATCGTTTCAAACGAAGTTTTACCATAACATTCCTCTAAGTATGGAATTGATTCAATCATGGAATCATGAATAGTCATTGGTTCGGCTGTCCATAGACATCGTAATCTAGACTTTTTCTTCTATATTATGATATTTGGAACGATTTTTCTGAAAAAGTCTTAACAAGAGAGCATATTTACCATACATAAATAATATATAGATAATATAAAGAAATAGAAATATATAAACGAATAACTTTTTGAATCTGCATCTTCAAATGACTCAAGAGGCTAGATTGAACGATTTCCTACTTTTTCAAAGATTCCACTTAATAAGGACCTCATTCAAAATATTTATTCAAAATAGTTCTAATTGAAATTGAATTTCCTATTTAGACATCATTATTTAATTTATTTTTATTTGAAGAAAATTGGACAATAAAAATCCCGTTTGACCTTTATAGGAAGATAAGTATTTCTTTTTTAATTGCCTCATCACTGATTTAATTTAAAATAGGTAAATAGATCAAAGATAAAGAAGAAATAAATCCCCTTTTTTTTGATGAAATGTATAAAAAAACGATGTAAGTTAAGATTTTAATCTTTATTCTTTTCATCTGATTACAAAAATCAAAATAAAAAAAAATAGAGATTCAAAGAAAAAACATTGGCTCTATCACACATTTCTATATGATATGGAACTTGATTATTTGTTAATGAGATTCGAACAGACACAGATATTAAAATTATAATATGGATTAATTCCTAGCACTCCCCTACTTCCTTCTATGGGAATAATGGAGCATAAAAAACGGATAGGCGCTGGGACGGAAGGATTCGAACCTCCGAATAGCGGGACCAAAACCCGTTGCCTTACCACTTGGCCACGCCCCATTTCAATTTCTAATCTACGCTAACAAAGAATAATGTTGGTATTGGTTGTTTGTCAACTTTAGTCCAAATATCTATATATCTATAGAATATATTGGTACAAGGATTTTAATACATATAGATCTAGAATTCAACTTAATTTATTGATCATTACATAGAATTCAATTAAGATATTGTATGAAAGTATGATTTCTTCTATTCTCCTTTGAGAATTGGAGGATTTTTGATTGGGTGGGTTCAAAGAAAAAGAAGGATTTTTTGTCTACCTTACGGATTTTCTTCCTTTTTCCTTATATCAAAAACGCAATCAAAATGCAATTATCTCCAAGAACAAAATGTCTGTTATGCTTAATATCGTTAGTTTGATCTGTATTTGTATGAATTCTGTCCTTTATTCGAGTAGTTTTTTCTTCGGTAAATTGCCCGAAGCCTATGCTTTTTTGAATCCAATCGTAGATGTTATGCCAGTCATACCTCTGTTTTTTTTTCTCTTAGCTTTTGTTTGGCAAGCTGCTGTAAGTTTTCGATGAGATCCTTCATAATAATATCCTAGAAAATGCATGATTTCTTCGAGAAAAAATTCTAATAATTGATAAAATCAGAAAAGTTTGAGAGTATAAGCCCTCAATTCGCGCGTTGAAATTATTGGATAATCGCCATAAATCTGGCTTACCCCCTATTTCCTCATTTTTGACACTTTTCCAGCGAAAGACCCTAACCCTACTAACCCTATTAGGGTCTCCCACAATATCGAATTTGGATCTAAATAAAATTTTTTTTTAATGAAAAAAAATGAATTTGTGACAATGCATTTATAGTTCTAGAAAAACCCCCATTTCTTGGTGTCAAACATAGGAATATATGGTAGAAAAATGGAAGATCTATTCTCTTTTTTTTTTTCAAAAATCATCTTGGAGATTGTGTAATGCTTACTCTGAAACTCTTCGTTTATACCGTAGTGATATTTTTTGTTTCTCTCTTTATCTTTGGATTCCTATCTAATGATCCGGGGCGTAATCCTGGACGTGAAGAATAAAATCAAAAGGGTTTTCCTTCGGTTATTTTTCAAATTTTCTTAGCATTTTATCTATTCCATTCGTTTAACTAAGATTTTCCAAATTTGAAAAATAAATAAATCAAGTCATTAACGGAAAGAGAGGGATTCGAACCCTCGGTACGAATAGCTCGTACAACGGATTAGCAATCCGACGCTTTAGTCCACTCAGCCATCTCTCCCAATTGAAAAGGATAATTACTATATTACACATAATGTAATGAGTCTTTCTTTCTCTCTCTTCTTTCTCTATTCTATATATATAGAATAGATATATAGACATAGAATATATACAGAGATCCACAAATTCAGTAATTTCTTTTATCGATAAAGAAGAGCGCGCCAACAATCGAACTAAAGAAAAATAAGGAACACCTCTTGGTAGTGTATTGATTTTGTTCGAAAGGCCCTTCTTATTTTTATTTCTAAAGACCCGGCCTGGTCAGTACCTAGCCGGGCCCTTTTTTTTGTTCCAACGAATTATAGATAAATAATGATTTATCTGATATTTGATTTGAAAACAAAAATACTTTATATTATAAAAAAAAATACTTTATATTATAAAAAATTATTATATTATAATAATAAATAATATAATTATATTCAATTGAATATTTTCTAGTCAAGCAAGAACAAAAAGAAGAAGGACTATTCACATTCATTTTCTTATTATATTTTCACTTTCCGAACTAAAAAAGAAACTTCCACAATGCATTTTTCTGTTATGATTTTAGTGTTTTTTTTTGATCTGTACT